TATTTTCATTTTTTGCGTATAGCATACATATTTATTTATATTGTATAACATATTTAGATATTTAGATTGTATATATGTATATTAAATACAAATACATAAGTATATAAGTATATAAAGTATAAGAAATGAACTTAACGACGAGATTTATTATCGTTTCTTGCGTGTCTCGTAAAAGACAGAGTAGGTGCAAATTCTCCCAATTTGTGACCCACCATACGATCCGTTATATAAATAGGTAAATGTTCCTTTCCATTATGAATAGCGATTGTATGGCCAATCATTGTGGGTATAATGGTAGATGCCCGAGACCAAGTTACTATTATTTCTTTCTCTTCCCTCGTGTTGAGTTTTTCAATTTTTGCCGATAAATGATTAGCTACAAAAGGGTTTTTTTTTAGTGAACGTGTCATGTCACAGTGTATTACTCCTTTTTTTTTTTTACATTTTTTATTTTAAAGATTGGCATTCTATGTCCAATATCTCGATCTAAGTTAAGTATGGAGGTCAGAATAAATACAATAATGATGAATGGAAAAAAGAGAAAATCCTTTAGCTAGAAAAGGGGCGGATGTAGCCAAGTGGATCAAGGCAGTGGATTGTGAATCCACCATGCGCGGGTTCAATTCCCGTCGTTCGCCCATTACATTTTTTTCAAATAAAAAAAAAAATTCTATTTTCAATATTCCTATTTACGGCGACGAAGAATAAAACTATCACTATATTTTTTCCTTTTCCTACTTCTTCTTCCAAGCGCAGGATAACCCCAAGGGGTTGTGGGTTTTTTTCTACCAATTGGGGCTCTCCCCTCACCGCCCCCATGGGGATGGTCTACAGGGTTCATAACTACTCCTCTTACTACAGGACGCTTACCTAGCCAACACTTAGATCCGGCTCTACCCAAACTTTTTTGGTTCACCCCAACATTACCCACTTGTCCGACTGTTGCTAAGCAGTTTTTGGATATCAAACGGACCTCCCCAGATGGTAATCTTAATGTGGCCGATTTACCTTCTTTTGCTATCAGTTTCGCTACAGCACCTGCTGCTCTAGCTAATTGTCCACCCTTTCCGAGTGTAATTTCTATGTTATGTATGGCCGTGCCTAAGGGCATATCGGTTGAAGTGGATTCTTCTTTTTTATCAATAAAAACCCCTTCCCAAACTGTACAAGCTTCTTCCAAAGCATACGGCTTTCTAGATGTATATGATGATATCTAGACAGATGGATCTTATATAAATCGTATGATGAAGTACCACATGAGTGGATATATAGGAATCCAAATCTGCTGAATCACTCATGTTATGATCTTCTACATCCTAGGTCTCCCCGTTCCGTCATCTGGCTTATGTTCTTCATGTAGCATTCAGACCGAATGACTCTATGAAATTACGTCGATACTTCCACATATTATGGGTAACGTAGGAGACATCTCTCTTTTTCCCCGGGGGTATCTTAATTACCACTGCTTAGCTTTCAATTCGCCTCTGACCATCAAATTAAATGTGAATAACCCGTCCTCCTCTCTTTGAAACAAGGGGCGCTTCCGGTTCTGTGCGTGCTTCAAACAATTTTGTCTTCTCCATATTACCATATATCTAGAGTCAATAATTTTCTATGATGAACTACTGAACTCAATCACTTGCTGCCGTTACTCAACAGTTTTCTGTTGAGGTCTATCCCGTAGAGGTGCTCAAATTGGATCAGTGATCGATTTCTAGGTTTCGTCGTAAACCTAATTGGTTACTTCCAATTACGTAAATCAATAGTTCAAACCGCACTCAAAGGTAGGGCATTTCCCATTGATATAGGAACTTCTGTACCAGAAACAATGGTATCTCCAATTATAGCCCCTCTGGGATGTAAAATATATCTCTTCTCACCATCCCCATAGTGTATGAGACAAATGTATGCATTTCGATTAGGGTCGTATTCTATGGTTACGATTCTACCAGATATGTCTTTTTCATTCCGTCGAAAATCGATTTTACGGTATAGACGCTTATGACCTCCCCCTCTATGCCGTGCGGTAATGATTCCTCTGGCATTACGACCTTTACTACAACGATGCTGTCCATAGATCAAATTATTTCGTGGATTGGATTTCACTTGACTGTTTACGGCTCCATTGCGTGTGCTCGGGGTAGAAGTTTTGTATAAATGTATCGCCGTGTTATTAAGTATTTTGCTTTAAGTTCTTTTCTCTATAAGAGGTGGAATAGAATAACCCGATTCAAGCGTAATGATCATACGTCTGTAATGCATTGTATGTCCCATAATAGGTCCCCTTCTTCTACCCTTTCCCGGGAGTCGATGACTATTCATAGCTATTACCTTGACACCAAAGAAGAGTTCGACCCAATGCTTTATTTCTGTCCTAGTTGATCCTGATTCGACATTAGAAGTATATTGATTGTTCCCCAATAACCGAATACTTTTTTCTGTAAATACTGCATATTTGATTCCATCCATAAATCCATTTTCTTCCCTATGAGTTCCAGTATCGATAAGAATTCTAGTTCTTACTGTTCATATGTTATGGTATGAATATACCATACCAATTCGTTATGGATGGATGATGAGATTCCATTGATACAGAGCCAATTCCAATAGACTTATTAAACGTTCCCATTGGCGTGCATCCAGCAGGAATTGAACCTACGAATTTACCAATTATGAGTTGGGCGCTTTAACCATTCAGCCATGGATGCTTAACTTAACACATCATATATTGTAAATAAACAAATTCCAATTGGGATGCTTAACTTAACACATCATATATCGTAAATAAACAAATTCCAGTTCAAATACAATCTTCGCCGGAGGAGGTCTAAATATCAATGAAGAGACATCAATTCAAATCCTGGATCGTCGAATTGAGAGAGATATTGAGAGAGATCAAGAATTCTCACTATTTCTTAGATTCATGGATCAAATTCAATTCAGTGGGATCTTTCACTCACATTTTTTTCCATCAAGAACGCTTTATGAAACTTTTTGACCCCCGAATTTGGAGTATCCTACTTTCACGTGATTCGCAGGGTTCAACAAGCAATCGATATTTCATGATCAAAGGTGTAGTACTGCTTGTAGTAGCGGTCCTTATATCTCGTATTAACAATCGAAAGATGGTCGAAAGAAAAAATCTCTATTTGATGGGGCTTCTTCCTATACCTATGAATTCCATTGGACCTGGAAATGAGACATTGGAAGAATCTTTTTGGTCTTCCAATATCAATAGGTTGATTGTTTCGCTCCTGTATCTTCCAAAAGGGAAAAAGCTTTCTGAGAGTTGTTTCATGGATCCG